CATGACATATCGAAAATAGTAGTAATTAGCGAAACAAGAATACTTGTACAAACCAGTGAAGTAACCCCATCCCCAACGATCCACAGATTCAAATCCTTGTAATATTCTGAACCATTCATGAACATCACAGCAAATATGATTAAAACATTTATGGCTCCTACATAAATAAGGAGCTGGGCAGCGGCTACAAAATGAGAATTTGAAAGAATATAGAATAAGGATATACAAACAAGAACCAATCCCAATGAAAAGGCAGAATAAATTGGGTTGGTAAGTAATACTACTCCCAGTCCCCCTAATATAAGACCCGATCCCAGTAAAACTATAAGAAAATCGTGTATTGGTTCAGGCAAATCCATTATATGTAAAATAGGAGAAAAATGAAAATGCTTTTCATGATCTTATTGACCCGACCAGGAAAATAAATGTTTTTTTATTTTAGAATAGGTCCCTAATTGAATTCAATTCTAATCTATTAGGTATGATATGGGTACAATTGTTGGACAGTTTCTTTTTTGATTCTTTTATTTTATTAAATTAAGAAGAAAAAGAGGGTAAGGATATTTTTTTGAAACTATATATTTCGAAATAATTACGACTCTATTGATAAATTTTTAATAAAAAAAGTCGAAATTCTCATCAACCAATTAATTTCTAGTTGAATTTTTCATTATTGGCCAAACAAAGAGAAAGACCTTATCTCATTTTTTGAATTTAAACAAAAACTGAACCTTAAGAATTGGTAATTTCTCTTTATTTAATAGAATAGGGGGTTTACCTACTCAGTTTTTCTTTGAGGCGAATTCAAAATTGTTCGAATTGTATAATCATCAATTATTGACATTGGTAAACGGCCCAAAGCAATTTGATTATAATTCAATTCGTGACGGTCGTAAGTAGAAAGTTCATATTCTTCAGTCATTGATAAACAATTTGTTGGACAATACTCAACACAGTTACCACAAAATATACAAATTCCGAAATCAATACTGTAATTAAGTAATCGTTTTTTTCGAATATTAGTTTCAAATTTCCAATCAACAACAGGCAGATCCATAGGACATACACGAACACATACTTCACAAGCAATACATTTATCAAATTCGAAATGGATTCGGCCGCGGAAACGCTCCGATGTGATTAATTTTTCATAAGGATATTGAATAGTTACAGGCAAACGATTTGCGTGGGATAAGGTAATCATGAAACTTTGACCAATGTACCTTGCTGCTCGTACTGTTTGTTGACCATAATTCATGAACCCAGTTACCATAGGGAACATATGAGGAATATGTATGAATAGTTTTATGTTCGTTTCTTTCTCTTGTTTGAACTTGAACCAAGTTTATTGTATTCGTTTGTTATTTACAGTGAAAAAAGCTGGAAAGAGGTTGTTAATAATAGATTACCGAGAGAAATCGGTAAAAGAAATTTCCATCCAAGATTTAAAAGTTGGTCCATTCTTAACCTAGGTAAAGTCCATCTTGTTGTGATAGAAATAAACAAGAACAAATAAGTTTTAGCTAATGTAATAAAGATACCAATTGTGGTTCCAAAGATTCCATCCACTTCATTTATTTCAAATAGCTCAGGAACAAATATGTATGGAATGGAAATATTCCAACCACCCAAGTAAAGAACCGTTACAAATAACGAAGAAAGTAATAAATTTAGATAGGAAGCAACATAAAATAAACCAAATTTGATACCCGAATATTCGGTTTGATAACCTGCTACTAATTCTTCCTCCGCTTCTGGTAAATCAAAGGGTAATCTCTCGCATTCGGCTAGGGCAGAAATTAGAAAAACAATAAATCCTATAGGCTGACGCCACAAATTCCATCCCCAAAAACCATATTTTGACTGCGCCTCAACTATATCAACTGTACTTGAACTGTTAGATAATCATAGTCGGTGATAACATCACTGTTCCCATCGCTATTCCAAAACCGTACATGAGGTTTTCGCCTCATACGGCTCCTCGTGGGTCACAAATAAATCTAAGGACCAGATCGGTATTATTTAGTATTTAGCTTGCTATGGTTGTAGAATAGAAAGAGTCAAAATCTATTGGAGGGTCCAAAATTATACCAATGGAATTCCGTCTGCTATACTCTAAAATAATAATAAATAAAAAAGGCGCTTCTGAATTGATCTCACCCGTTAATAATTTGAATTTGTTGAGTAATAACTTAATCCTTAAATAAAAAACTCCTTGCAGAAATATCAATAAATATTTCAACCCATCATTTTCGATTACGAAAAAGAATTAGACGTTCCATTAGCTAATGAATCATGACACAAATTATATCTCTCTAAATATATGAAAAAGACGGAATAAAAAATCTTTTTTTTTTCTCTTGTTTGTTTTTCGTTCCTATTCTTCTTTCTTAGAAAACCGAGATAAGAGAAGGGGGCTAAAACTAAAATAAAAAAAGTAAAGGATTATTTCGTTCCTGATAGCCATTGCTTTAATAGGTGGATAGGAGCATACTCTGGATCGGAATCGCGGGAAGTACTGCCTTATCATTTCTACCAATTTCAAGCCCCAATTAGTATTCTTTTTATGTTATGTAGAAATATCTTTTTAGATAATTTCCATAATCTCCATTACTAATCCTTTGTGCATTTTGGTGTTCCTAATCATCCACTCATTTTTTTTGTTCAATCCCCCGTTTGGTAATACATGTATGGTAATTCATACAAAGGATAGTGAAAACGCCATAGGGTTGATCTTTTGAGCCCGCTTCAAGCTGGGTTGTCTAATCAACCAGTCTTGGGGTAAAGGACCTCTTCCGCTTATGTTTATTTCCACTTAACTCTTGTCTTGTACATAGGAAATGAGACTCCAATTTTTTTTACTGCAAATTAATAAGCTGCTTTCTTTCACTCATATATAACTATCTAATTTAGTTTATCAACCAAAAGGATAATAAATAATATCTATTCAATTCGTTCAACCTGTTTTCTAGAGCGAAAAGAATGAATAGGGAAAAGAAGGAAAGGTTTGTATTTCAACGAATCGCACGTAGAGATATTGATAAAACACATAAAGTTAATGGTATTTCATAACTAATCGATTGAGCAGCAGCTCGTAAACCACCTAAAAAGGAATATTTATTATTTGATCCGTATCCTGACATAAGAAGTCCAACAGGGGCAATACTTGAAATGGCAATCCATAAAAAAATACCGATATTAAGATCAGCTAAAACAAGGTGATAGCTAAAAGGAATTACTAAAAAACTTAGTAAAATTGATATGACTGCTATAGATGGTCCAATACTGAATAAAGGGGTATTTCCTCTAGATGGAAAAAGATTCTCTTTAAAAAGCAGTTTTGTCCCATCTGCTAGAGCTTGAAGAATTCCAAAAGGACCAGCGTATTCAGGCCCAATACGTTGTTGTATTCCTGCAGATATCTCTCTTTCTAACCATACAATTACCAGTACGCCTATTGTGATTCCCAATACAAGAGTCAAAATAGGGACAAACATCCATATGATTCCATAGACCTCTTTGAAAAATTCGAATCTGGAAAAAGAATTAATATCTTGTACTTCTATTTCTGTTGTATAAACTATCATTTCAACGATCAACTTCTCCCATAATGATATCTATGCTACCTAGTATCGTCATAATATCAGCCAATTTCATTCCTTTAACTAACTGAGGAAGAATTTGCAAATTGATAAAACCCGGCGGGCGAATTTTCCATCTCCAAGGAAAACAACTTTTGTCCCCTATTAGAAAAATTCCCAATTCTCCCTTTGGGGCTTCAACTCTCACATAAAGTTCTTGCTTCGGCAATTCAAATGTGGGAGAAGGTTTTTTACTAATGAATCGATATTCAAAATCATTCCATTCTGGATCCCTTTCTCTATCAAAGCATCGGATTTCTAAATTCTCATAGGGACCCCCTGGAAGGAATTCCAGGGCCTGTTGAATTATTTTTATGGATTCCGTCATTTCACTGATTCGGACTAAATAACGAGCTAATGAGTCTCCTTCTTTTTGCCACTGGATTTCCCAATCAAATTCGTCGTAACACTCATAATGATCAACTTTACGAAGATCCCATTGTATTCCAGATGCTCGTAGCATCGGTCCGGATAAACCCCAATTTATTGCTTCTTCTCCACTAATAATGCCTACTCCTTCAACTCGTTCTAAAAAAATGGGATTTCGCGTAATAAGCTTTTGATATTCAACAACTCCTGTTAAAAAATAATCGCAGAAATCCAAACATTTATCTATCCAGCCATAAGGCAGATCGGCTGCTATTCCTCCGATACGAAAATAATTATGCATCATTCTCATCCCGGTGGCAGCTTCGAATAGATCATATACTAATTCTCTTTCTCTGAAAATATAGAAAAAAGGGGTCTGTGCGCCAATATCCGCCATAAAAGGTCCAAGCCATAACAGATGAGAAGCTAGACGACTCAACTCCAACATAATGACTCTGATATAGCTCGCTCTTTTAGGCACTTGAATATTTCCCAATTGTTCTGGTCCATTTACGGTTATTGCTTCTGTGAACATAGTAGCTAAATAATCCCAACGTGTTACATAAGGTAGATATTGTATAATTGTTCGGTTTTCCGCAATTTTTTCCATTCCTCTATGTAAATAACCTAATATCGGTTCGCAGTCAACAACATTTTCACCGTCTAGGGTAACGATGAGACGAAGAACACCATGCATTGATGGGTGGTGAGGTCCCATATTGACTATCATAAGGTCTTTTTCTGTAGTTGGTCTATTCATAAGTTTTTCCTCGATTCATTCTTACATGAATTGCTGAAAACGAAAAGAAGTTTATCAAAATTCTCAAGATCCAATAAATGAAAAAACTAAGTAAAAATTTTCAAATTAACGATTTTTTGACTCCCGAATATCCAACTCACTAATTAATTCTTTCTAGCGTACTCTATTTTTCTTTGATAAGTAAGACAGCAGCCGTTGACGTTTTCCCAGAATTTTTCGTAGACCTCGCTGAGATGAATAGTCTTTTCTGTGCAATTCTAAATGTGAAGTAAGTCTTCGTATCTTATTGGTGAAACTGACTATTTGAAATTCAACAGACCCCCGGTTTTCTTCCTTTTTTTCTTGAAAAATAACTGAGATGAATGAATTTTTTACCATAAAACAAAATCTTATCCCCTTTATAATTTTTTGATGTGAATTTTACTGATCAGTAATAATAATATTAGTCATTTTGATATACATAATGACCCTAAGTTCATTATAAACTTCCTACTTTTTTTTTTTTAAAAAAAAATGAATCAACAAAATTTTCTTATCTTATTTGATTTGTATAGGAATACAAAAGGATAGTATAGTTCTGCAAAAGAGAAAATTTTCGAGTTAAAATCAAATAAGATAAGAAGATTTTGTTGATTCATTTATAGATCTAATTGATGATGATATGTATGTCATTAAATTAGTATCCTGTTTCAGGATGGAATGTAAGAAAATCCTTGCGTCTATCTATTTGTTTTCATATACCCGACATATTACCTAATAATAGATGTATATATAGCAAAATTAATGTAAATGCACTTGTAACTAACAAATTGTCGGATACATATGTATCCTGACCATACTGAAACGACTGCCATTATTAGTATTAAACCAATAGCGATTCATACAAGCTAAATCTTCTAGTCGATGATTGGGCCAAAGAAAGAACTTTATTTTAATTAGTTTATTTTTATCGCTACCGAGATATTTGCTTCTATTTAAAACTTGACCACAGTTTTTTACGTTATTGCAAAATACTGGATTTCTATGTATACCATTTCTATCCCTTGAATTTAAACAAATTAGAATTCGCAATTCTCTACGGCCTTTAGGGGATAAAATAGTTTCAGGAACAAACAAATCATAATGATTTTTGTCTCTATTTTCAGTTATTTTTTGATGTCTTGAAATGGATTCATCAAAATGATTCTTATCAATATAGTTTTTTTCTTGATATCTTTGATTCATTTGGTGTTTATTCTTATGAACCAAAGAAATACCTATGGTTTGATATAGAATCAATTGTCCATCGTTTTTTATAGACAGACGAGCCGGTTCGATAATAAATACTCCCCTTTTCATTAATTCTGAAATAGTGAAACCCTTTTGAATCATCAAAATATCCAGACTCATTTCTCTCCGTTGAATAAAGGATATAGCAATTTCTCTTGGATTTCTCAGTCTAAGCAGGAGACAATATACTTTAATATTATTGATCAGTCTTTGATTTAAAGAATCCTCCCCTCTCAATTGAAAGAGCAAATACCTTTTTAGGAAAAAATAAAGCTCTGTTTCTGCGTTGCTCTTGTAGTGCTTTTTCTTTCTACGTTTTTCTTCAACATCTTTTTCTTGACTTGAGAGAACTGATCTAAGATTTCTTTGTTTTTGTGCATCTGATAGAAGATCTCCTTCCCCTTGGTCTAGGGGTTCTTTTTCTTCTTGATTTCGATTCTCGAATCTAAGAATTTTTTTTTCATTCGATTCTATATCTATAAAGGGGTTCCCTTTTTTATTTTCAGTAATGTTTTTATTAATGTTTTCATTTCCATTAAAGTTGAGAAGAAATAATTTTATTGGTATGATCCACGGTTTAATCTTATATGCATTATATAGTGGCACAAATTCTGGGAAGAACCAAAGTTCTAGATTCGCTATAAGAGGACTTAGTATTTCTTCATTCATTCCCATCCAATCAAAGAAGGGTCCTTTTTTATTGAATCGGTTGATTTCTTGATCTTGAGAAATTGGTAAATAAAAAGGACCCTTCTTATTCATTTTATCAATTATTTGATAATTATTCTTGGTGCCGGTATCGACCCAGGACTCAATATCGACCTTATTTCTAAGACAAAAAGCAAAATCAAAAAATTTTCTATCTGAAAATTTCTCTTCTTTATTCTTTATTTGTAATGGTGATCTATAAATAGATGAGTCTTTCTTCTCTTCATAATTAATAGATTTATATGATAAAAAATCATGTCTATGGTGTTTTTTAAAATTAGATGATTTTTTATATTCTTGATTCAGTAATGAATCTCTTTCAAAATAATTTTGTTTTTCATCATGAATTAATCTTTCTTTTTCATATGAGTCCCATTTGTTTAAATCTTTTTTTTGAGTCATACAGTCTTGATTGACTTTATTTCGCCATTTTTCTGGTACTAATTTAAGCCAGCTAATATGAGCTAAATCGTATTGATAATGACCCCTTAACCAGTTTTTCCATTGATTCCTTTCAGAATGCCAAAAGCCTTTCTGTCTCAATCCATAATGAAATATTCCCTCTTCCCTAAAAAAATCCTTTATTTCATTTTTAAGAAAAAGAGATGTTCCATGATATTGGAGGATAGACTTGAATTTATAGAAGTTAATAACTCGAGTTTGTGATATTTTGTAAAATACATATGCTTGTGAGAAGGAGGATGAGTTACAAAAAGTTGTTGAATTCTTATTTTGAATATTAGCAAGGAAATTTTTTTTAGTTAAAATAAAGTGAATTGTATTTTTATTTGTTTTATTAATTCTTTCTTCATTTTCTTCCTTATTGGAAATGGATTTCTCGATAGTTTTTTTTGTTGATTCAATAAAAAGTTGTGCATTGGTTCTTGAAATATTAATGATACATAGAAAAAAATTTATGTATATTTTTTCCATGAAAAATTTGATAAAAAAATCAAATTTACGGATTAATCGAGTATTTCTTCTTTTTAATATTTGCCAAAATTTTTTTGATGATTCTAATATTTTATTATGATAACTTGTTTTATTAGAATTAATATTTTTTTCTTGAGTTAGAAATCCATTTTTCTTGTCGGTTAGAATTCTTTCTAGTTTCTTTTTGATTGTGTTTGTTCTCTCAGTCAGATCTTTCATTTTTTTTTCTGTCAGTGAATAATTTGTCCATTCCGCAAATTGAATTTGAATGGGTGATTCACGAATCATCTGATTATTCATTATGGAATCGTCGGTTTTAGTTTCACCCAATTCGTCTATTTCTCTGAATCCAAAAACTAGAATTGGATTTTTTTTTGAAAATTCTTTTATTATTCCTTTTTTAAATATAAATACAATGTTTTTGATGATCCATTTTTTTATTTCTTTTGACACCTTTCGAACAAATTTTGCTTGTTCTTTAAAAACATTTAAAGCTAGAAAAGACTGATTTTTGAATTTTTTCATTTTTTTTTTCAGTTCTTTAAAAATAGGTTCAAAAAACGAAGGCTGTTTTCGAGGGGAACCAAAAGGAAGTTCAGTTTCCATTCCCCAAACTGTTAAAAAACAAAAATCATTTTTCTGCCCTTTCTTTTTTTTCATTTTTTTCATTGGATCCTTATGAGAGGGTTTTAACTTATATCGGTGCCACGGTTTCAGGTAAAAAGGAAATAAGATCTTTATCTGAATACCGTCTGTTAACCAGTTTTGTGGAAATTCTTTTTCGGATAATGGAACACCATTATAAGTGCATTTAACATGCATTTCTCGATTCCAATCCCTTAAGTCTTCGGACCATTCGGGAACTTGAAATAAGAAAATACGGGCAATATTCTTAGCTATTATTAATGAAGGTAATAGAATATATTTTCGAAGAATCGATTGGATTACTAACAAAGAACCTCTTAGTGCTTGAGCAAATAAAATGTTATCCCAAGCTTCTGCTATTTCCATTCGTATTTGCTCTTCTCTTTTGTATTTTTTTCTTTTGTCCTCTTCTTTTTTTTCAATTTTTGTTGTTTTTTCTTCTGTATAATCAGAGATTTGTAATTCTTTGTTTTTACACATCAAATTTTTCAAAATTCGTTTCATCCGTCCGAAAATATCAAAAGAAAAAAAAATGGGTTTGGCTATTCTGTCCAAAAAAAGAGGGGAATGCACATTTGCTTGAAAGAGTTGCCAAATAACCGTTTTACGTCTTTGGGCACGCATAGAACCTTTTATTATGTCTCGACGAAAATCCGATTGTTGTGAATAACTTATCAAAGCCACTTCGTTTGGTTGATCAGGATTACTAGTATCTTCGCTATTAGTATCCACATTTGGATGGTTATCAGTAAAAATCACTAAACGCTTGGCTTTTCTTGAACGAATTTCATGATCCGTTGTCACGCCTTCTTCGTTTTCCCCTTCCTGTTGTTCCAAATCATTGATTAATTTGTATGACCATCGAGGGACCTTTTTACTTATTTCCTTTATTCCAATAGATTTTTTTCTACTTCTTTGATCGTTGGGATCATTGGGATTAGTTATAACTACATTGAACAAACATTTCCAAATTTTGACTCGATCTTCTGAATCAATGGTTTTATGTTTGTGTTCTCGCAATAAAGAAAGCTCCTTTTCTAATGATCTACTATTGAGATTGAGTTTATCGATTGTTTGTTTAAATTCGCAATAATCATTAGTAAGAAGTATAGCATGAATCTTATTTATCCAAAATGCCCCCATTTTTTTTTTTATATATATTTTATTTATGCTAGGGGGTGAAAACAATCTTTTGATTCTTCCGCGATAGGGCCCATATAAGAACGGATCATATTTTTTAGGAAAATATTCTTTTTTAGTTTCATAATTACACAATTGAGTTTTTTTTTCAAATATACCTATATCAAAAGATTCTTTATCTAAAGTTTCGACTCTATTTATAAACTCGTCACTGGTGTTTCCACGTTTTAGATCATTGGTCAAATTCAAATCATTATACAATTGGTCAGACAATAATTTTTCTGTTGTGAAAAACGATATCTTTTTTTGTATTATTTCTGCAAAAGTTGATAAACTCGGCGGATACATAAAAGATATTCTTTCTTTTCCATCACTTTGACATGTATAAAAAAAATATTGTGACATTTCATTTTTTACAGCATTTTGAAATTGATCGTTTTTTATATAACGAAAGGGTCGATTCCATTTTTTAGAATCAAAAAGAAGAGTCACAAGAGGTTTTTCAAACCATAAAAAATATTTATCTTCTCTTTCT